TGAACTCTATAGAAGAGTCATCTATCGGAACAATACTCTTACCGATCTATTAGCAACAAGTAGATCTACACCAAGGGAATTAGTAATGTGTCAGGAGAAATTGGTACAAGAGGCCGTGGATACACTTTTTGATAATGGGATCCGCGGACAACCCATGAGAGATGGTCATAATAAAGTTTACAAGTCATTTTCCGATGTAATTGAAGGCAAAGAAGGAAGATTTCGTGAGACTCTACTTGGTAAACGGGTCGATTATTCGGGGCGCTCCGTCATTGTCGTGGGTCCTTTGCTTTCATTACATCAATGTGGATTACCTCGAGAAATAGCAATAGAGCTCTTCCAAACATTTGTAATTCGTGGTCTAATCAGACAAGATGTTGCTTCTAACACAGGGATTGCTAAAAGCAAAATTCGGGAAAAAGAACCTATTGTATGGGAAATCCTTCAAGAAGTGATGCAGGGGCATCCTGTATTGTTGAATAGAGCGCCCACCCTGCATAGATTAGGTATACAGGCGTTCCAACCCATTTTAGTGGAGGGGCGTGCTATTTGTTTACACCCATTAGTTTGTAAGGGCTTTAACGCAGACTTTGATGGGGATCAAATGGCTGTTCACGTACCTTTATCTTTGGAAGCTCAAGCAGAAGCTCGTTTACTTATGTTTTCTCATATGAATCTCTTGTCTCCAGCTATTGGGGATCCCGTTTCCGTACCAACTCAAGATATGCTTATCGGACTCTATGTATTAACGATCGGGAATCCCCGAGGTATTTGTGCAAAGAGGTATAATCAATATAATTCTAATTGCAGAAACTATAAAAAGGAAACAGTTTACAAGAATGACTTTAAGTATACAAAAGAACCGTATTTTTCTAGTTCTTATGATGCACTTGGAGCTTATCGGCAGAAACGAATCCATTTAGATAGTCCTTTGTGGCTCCGGTGGAGACTAGACCAACGCGTCGTTGGCTCAAGAGAAGTTCCCATCGAAGTTCAATATGAATCTTTTGGTAATTATAATGAGATTTATAAGCACTATCGAATAATAGGAAGTGTAAAAAGAGAAATTCGTTGTATATACATTCGAACTACTGTTGGTCATCTTTCTTTTTATCGAGAAATAGAAGAAGCCATACAGGGGTTTTGGCGGGCCTACTCATAGGCTATCTAACTCATGCTCTATATATAAACTAAATAGAAACTAAGAAATTCTATCAGTGATGCCCATACTCGTGGGAATTCGGGTCTCTCCAAATTCACCGGTATCCTAATTTCTGAATTTCTGTATGAATCAAAATTGAGAAAAGGAAGTTTTCGAATCACTGACCCAGGCCCATTGTGGAATCTGACTCAGCAGAATATGGAGGTCCTTATGGCAGAACGGACCGATCTGGTCTTTCACAATAAGGTGATAGATGGAACTGCTATGAAACGACTTATTAGTAGATTAATAGATCATTTCGGAATGGCATATACATCACATATCCTGGATCAAGTGAAGGCTTTGGGTTTCCAGCGAGCCACTGCTACATCTATTTCATTAGGAATTGATGATCTTTTAACAATACCTTCTAAGGGATGGTTAGTTCAAGACGCTGAACAGCAAAGTTTTCTTTTAGAGAAAAACCATCATTATGGGAATGTAAATGTGGTAGAAAAATTACGTCAATCCATTGAGATATGGTATGCTACAAGTGAATATTTGAGACAAGAAATGAATCCTAATTTTCGGATGACTGATCCCTCTAATCCAGTCCATCTAATGTCCTTTTCGGGGGCTAGGGGAAATGCATCTCAAGTACACCAATTAGTAGGTATGAGAGGATTAATGTCGGATCCTCAAGGACAAATGATTGATTTACCCATTCAAAGCAATTTACGGGAAGGGCTTTCTTTGACAGAATATATAATTTCTTGCTATGGAGCCCGCAAAGGAGTTGTAGATACTGCTGTACGAACATCAGATGCTGGATACCTCACGCGTAGACTTGTTGAAGTAGTTCAACACATTCTTGTACGTAGAACGGATTGTGGTACTATCCGAGGTATTTCCGTGAGTCCTCGAAATGGGATGACGGAAAAGATTTTTGTCCAAACACTAATCGGTCGTGTATTAGCAGACGATATATATATTGGTCTACGATGCATTGCCACTCGAAATAAAGATATTGGAATTGGACTTGTTAATCGATTCATAACCTTTCGAGCACACCCAATATATATTCGAACCCCTTTTACTTGCAGGAGTACATCTTGGATCTGTCAATTATGTTATGGCCGGAGTCCTACTCATGGTGACCTGGTCGAGTTGGGAGAAGCCGTAGGCATTATTGCGGGTCAATCTATTGGGGAACCGGGGACTCAACTAACATTAAGAACTTTTCATACCGGCGGAGTATTCACGGGTGGTACTGCCGAACATGTACGAGCTCCCTCTAATGGAAAAATAAAATTTGATGAGGATTTGGTTCATCCCACACGTACCCGTCATGGGCATCCTGCTTTTCTATGTTTTATAGACTTGTATGTAACTATTGAGAGTCGAGATATTCTACATAATGTGAAGATTCCAACAAAAAGTTTGATTTTAGTTCAAAATGATCAATATGTAGAATCAGAACAAGTGATTGCCGAGATTCGTACCGGAACGTCCACTTTTCATTTTAAAGAGAGAGTTCAAAAACATATTTATTCTGAGTCAGAAGGAGAAATGCACTGGAGTACTGATGGCTATCATGCGACCGAATATCCATATAGTAATGTTCATTTATTACCAAAAACAAGTCATTTATGGATATTAGCAGGAGGTCTATGCAGATCCAATATAGTGTCTTTTTCACTCCACAAAGATCAAGATCAAATGAATGCTAATTCTTTTTCTCTCGAAGAAAGATATATCTTTGATCTCTCACTGACTAATGATCAAGTAAGACATAAATTGTTGGATACCTTTGGTAAAAAAGATAGGGAAATTTTTGACTATTCAAAACCTTATCGAATCATATCCAAGGGTCATTGGAATCTCATAGAGCCTTCTACTTATATTCGTCAAGAGAATTCCTTGGCGAAAAAGCGAAGAAATAGATTCGTGATTCCCTTACAATATGATCAAGAACAAGAAAAGAAACTAATACCCTGTTTTGGTATTTCGATGAAAATACCTAAAAATGGTATTTTACGTAGAAATAGTATTCTTGCTTATTTTGATGATCCGCGATACAGAAGAAGCAGTTCGGGAATTACTAAATATGGGATTGTCGAAGTAGATTCAATCGTAAAAAAAGAGGATTTGATTGAGTATCGAGGAGCAAAAGAATTTAGTCCGAAATACCAAATGCAAATGAAAGTAGATCAATTTTTTTTCATTCCCGAGGAAGTGCATATCTTACCCGGATCTTCGCCCATAATGGTCCGGAACAATAGTATCATTGGAGTAAATACACGACTTGCTTTAAATCTAAATACAAGAAGTCGAGTAGGTGGATTAGTCCGAGTGGAGAGAAAAAAAAAAAGTATGGAACTGAAGATCTTTTCTGGAGATATTCATTTTTTTGGAGAGGTGGATAAAATATCTAGGCACAATGGCATTTTGATACCGCCAGGAATGGAAAAAAGGAATTCGAAAGGATCAAAAAAATTGAAAAATTGGATCTATGTCCAACGGATTACACCTACCAAAAAAAAGTATTTTGTTTTGGTTCGGCCCGTAGTCACATATGAAATAGCTGATGGGATAAATTTAGCAACACTTTTCTCTCAGGATCTCTTGCAGGAAAAGGATAATGTCCAACTTCGAATTGTCAATTATATACTTTATGGAAATGGCAAGTCAATTCGAGGAATTTCTAACACAAGTATTCAATTAGTTCGGGCTTGCTTAGTATTGACTTGGGACCAAGAAAAAAAGAGTTCTATAGAAGAAGAGGTTCATGCGTCTTTTGTTGAAATAAGGGCAAATGATCTGCTTCGTGATTTCATCCGAATTGAGTTAGTAAAGTCCACTATTTCGTATACCGAAAAAAGGTATGATACGGCAGGTTCGGGAGTTATTTCCAATAATGAATTAGATCGTACCCATAGAAATCCTTTTGATTCCAAGGCGGAGATTCAATCATTTCCCCAACATCAGGGAACTCTTGGTACGTTGTTGAATCGAAATAAGGAATGCCAATCTTTCATAATTTTGTCATCATCTAATTGTTCTCGAACCGGCCCCTTCAATACTTCGAGATATAATAATGCTACAAAAGAATCGGATCCGATGACTCCAATTAGGGATTTGTTGGGTCCTTTAGGTACTATTGTGCCTAAAATAGTAAATTTTCGTTCATCTTACTATTTAAAAACTTATAATCAAGTCTTTTTAAAGAAAGATTTTTTATTTGAAAATTTTCAACAGACTTTCCAAGCGCTTCGAGTACTTCCATTTCAATGCTGTTTCCTAGATGAAAATAGTAGGATTTATAATCCCGATCCATGCAGTAACATCATTTGGAATTCATTCCGTTTGAATTGGTGTTTTCTCCATCACGATTCTTGTGAAGAGGCATGGACAATAATTATCCTTGGACAATTCTTTTGTGAAAATGTATGTCTATTGAAATACGGATCACGCATAAAAAAATCTGGTCAAATTTTCATTGTTCATGTTGACTCTTTAGTTATAAGATCAGCTAAGCCCTATTTGGTCACTCCAGGAGCAACTGTACATGGCCATTATGGGGAAACCTTTTCTGAAGGAAATACATTAATTACATTTATATATGAAAAATCGAGATCTGGTGACATAACGCAAGGTCTTCCAAAAGTGGAACAAATCTTAGAAGTTCGTTCAATTGATTCAATATCGATGAACCTCGAAAGAAGAGTTGAAGGTTGGGACGAACGTATCCGAAGGATTCTTGGGATCCCCTGGGGATTCTTGATTGGAGCTGAACTAACCATAGCCCAAAGTCGTATCTCTTTGGTTAATAAGATCCAAAAGGTTTATCGATCCCAGGGGGTACAGATCCATAATAGACATATAGAAATTATTGTACGTCAAGTAACATCAAGAGTTTTGGTTTCAGAAGATGGAATGTCTAATGTTTTTTTACCTGGGGAATTTATTGGATTGTTGCGAGCGGAGCGAGCAGGGCGCGTTTTGGACGAAGCAATCTATTATCGGGCAATCTTATTGGGAATAACGAAGTCATCTCTGAATACTCAAAGTTTCATATCCGAAGCAAGTTTTCAAGAAACTGCTCGAGTTTTAGCAAAAGCTGCTCTACGAGGTCGTATTGATTGGTTGAAAGGCCTGAAAGAGAACGTTGTTTTGGGGGGGATTATACCAGTTGGTACCGGATTCAAAAAATTAGTACATCGTTCAAAGCAAGACAAAGACATTCATTTGAAAATCAAAAGGAAGAATCTATTCGAGTGGGAAATGAGAGATATTTTGTTACACCATAGAGAATTATTTTGTTCTTGTTCCCCAAACACTTTTCATGAGACATCAGACCAATCATTTACATAATGTAATTTACTAATCCCTAACAAGAGGTTCATTCTTTTTACTTTAACTCTCTGGTCCGATTATGGATTTCGTAATCAATGAAATAAAAAATAAAGAATGAAATTCATGGTTTGGGTCGTAGATCAAAGGTCAATCCTGATAGAAGGTTCCGTCGGAACAATTATTTATTTCACAGGGTAATGAATTTCTTTGAAAAAAAAGAATAAAAAGAGAAAGTGTGGGAAAATGGGAAGACAGTATTGGAACATCGATTTGGAAGAAATGATGGAAGCAGGAGTTCATTTTGGTCATGGTACTAATAAATGGAATCCTAGAATGGCTCCTTACATCTCTGCAAAGCGTAAAGGTATTCATATTACAAATCTTACTATAACTGCTCGTTTTTTATCAGAAGCCTGCGATTTAGTTTTTGATGCAGCAAGTAGGGGAAAAAAATTCTTAATCGTTGGCACCAAAAAGAAAGCAGCGGATTTAGTAGCATCAGCAGCAATAAGGGCTCGATGTCATTATGTTAATAAAAAATGGCTTGGTGGTATGTTAACGAATTGGTCTACTACAGAAACAAGACTTCAGAAATTCAGGGACTTAAGAGCAGAACAGAAGATGGGGAAACTCAATCGTCTCCCCAAAGGAGATGCAGCAATGTTGAAGAGAAAGTTATCTACCTTGCAAACATATCTGGGTGGGATCAAATATATGACGGGATTGCCCGATATTGTAATTATCGTTGATCAGCAAGAAGAATATACGGTTCTTCGAGAATGTGTCATTTTGGGTATTCCGACGATTTGTTTAATCGATACAAATAGTGACCCAGATCTTGCAGATATTTCTATTCCGGCCAACGATGATGCTATAGCTTCGATTCGATTGATTCTTACCAAATTAATATCTGCAATTTGTGAGGGCCGTTCTAGTTATATAAAAAATGGTTGAATATCTTATCATTACTCTTAATCATTAAGAAGAAGAAAGAAGAAGATTAGTTTGTTTTTGGTGAACTCTCTTTGATTGTTACTCTTTTGGTTTGCATCTTTTGGAGTTTGAACTATGTTTTGAATATTGAATAATATTTCAAACATAAAATGATTGGTATTTTTTTTTATGTGATTTCTCGGTATCCGAAATATACGATTCATAACTGAAATTCATGAATGAACATAGATGAATTGAGAAAGAGATGGTTGAATCAAAATAATTACTTTTTTGAAGTTCGATTTCTGTTAGAGGACAATATGAATGTTATACCATGTTCCATTAAAACACTCAAAGGATTATACGATATATCAGGTGTAGAAGTAGGCCAACATTTATATTGGCAAATAGGAGGTTTACAAATTCATGCCCAAGTACTTATCACTTCTTGGGTTGTAATTGCTATCTTATTAGGTTCAGTCATCATAGCTGTTCGGAATCCACAAACCATTCCGACCGACGGTCAGAATTTCTTCGAATATGTCCTTGAATTTATTCAAGACTTGAGCAAAACTCAGATTGGAGAGGGGTATGGTCCTTGGGTTCCTTTTATAGGAACGATGTTCCTATTTATTTTTGTTTCTAACTGGTCGGGTGCTCTTTTACCTTGGAAAATCATAAAGTTACCTCATGGGGAGTTAGCTGCGCCCACGAATGATATAAATACTACTGTTGCTTTAGCTTTACCCACGTCAGTGGCATATTTCTATGCGGGTCTTAGCAAAAAAGGATTGGGATATTTTGGAAAATACATTCAACCAACTCCAATACTTTTACCTATTAATATTCTAGAAGATTTCACAAAACCTTTATCTCTTAGTTTTCGACTTTTCGGGAATATATTGGCTGATGAATTAGTGGTTGTTGTTCTTGTTTCTTTAGTGCCTTCAGTAGTTCCTATACCTGTCATGTTTCTTGGATTATTTACAAGTGGTATTCAAGCTCTTATTTTTGCAACTTTGGCTGCGGCTTATATAGGTGAATCCATGGAGGGTCATCATTAACTAACTTTCGAAATAGTCTTTTTTGAAGCTTATCCCAATTCAAGCAATGCGGGAGGTTCAATATAATCCACTGGGTTGGAGAAGGAAATGCAAATAGCTATATATATGTATATATGAAGAAAGATAGATGATATTGCAGAATTTGGAAGAGAAAGAAGGGTTGGTTGGGGATCCTACTACATATATGTATATGTAATGCCTATGAGTATCAATCCTTGTGTATGTTTCGAAGAATGGTTCCAGAATACGATTTAATAGAATAAAAAGTGCAGGTGATTTACGTTATGGAAGAATAAAAGTATATGTTATTTACTAGTTAGATAGTAATTACCCCTATCTATTTTTTTTCTAGCCCGCTGCATTTAGATGAATTCCCATATAAGTCCTTTTTCTATTTTGTCTGTGATTGTGAATTGAATGAAAGAGAAAGAATAGAATAGTTTCTAAACAAGGAAACGCAATGACTAAAAACGTATACATATCTATTTACATAATTACATAAGGTAGAAAAGAAAAACGGTATATCGAAGTAGTTCTGACAATTCAGTAATATTTTGAATTCCATTTGGAACTTTTAGCTACTTCGACCCGATATATTTTAGTGATAAAGATCAAAAAATAAAAAATAAGTGTAGTAAATAGTAAAAGTAGAAGTAGAAAAATAAGTAGATTAAATTCATTGGTTGGTTGTATCATTAACCATTTCTTTTTTTGGTGCGAGGAACTTACCATGAATCCACTTATTTCTGCTGCTTCCGTTATTGCTGCTGGATTGGCTGTAGGGCTTGCTTCTATCGGACCTGGGGTTGGTCAAGGTACTGCTGCGGGCCAAGCCGTAGAAGGTATTGCGAGACAACCAGAAGCAGAGGGTAAAATACGAGGTACTTTATTGCTTAGCCTGGCTTTTATGGAAGCTTTAACAATTTATGGACTGGTCGTGGCATTAGCTCTTTTATTTGCAAATCCTTTTGTTTAATGTTTAATTTTATCGTAGAATAAAAATGTAAAAAAAAAGAAGAATAAAAAAATAACCATAACTAATAAATTTGAGAATTCTCAAATTCCATTAAGAATAATAAGCGGAGTGATACAAAAAGAACTCTGTTCTTTGTTAGTCCTATCTATAAGGGGAGAGCTTATGAAAAATATAACCGATTCTTTTGTTTCCGTGGGGCACTGGCCATCCGCTGGGAGTTTCGAGTTTAATACCGATATTTTAGCAACAAATCCAATAAATCTAAGCGTAGTGCTGGGTGTATTGATTTTTTTTGGAAAGGGAGTGTGTGCGAGTTGTGTATTTCAAGAATAGGTTGGATTTCACCGGCTGCACTTTCTTTTATATTTATGTATTCTTTTTTATAGCAGAAATAGGAACAAAGGGTGCACAATCTCGACGAATTACTTCGGAATTGGATTTCATTCAGAGATCATATGTAAGAACCATAGCATTTCGTGACTAATTGATAAATGAACTTTGATTCTCTTCTCTATCAACCAATAATGTTGAGGTCTTTTACATGGTTAAAGATAAATTGTTTGAAGTCCAGGCACAGCATAGTATGGTACTCTTTCTACCGCTACGTTAGTAACAAAAAGGTTTAAAGATGATAAAAAAGGAAGAATTGGGAATTTATCCGATGTAGAACACTCATATGGATAAAATTATTTGAATCATTAACTGGAAAGATGGGTATTTTCCCCCCTTTTTTTTTATCCACTGCCGAATCGACGACCTATGTATTGTATTTGTATAAAAAAGAGAATTCTTTGGATGAAAAAAATCGAAATCTCATTCTAATAATAATGAGAATGGAGTAATGAAGTTCAGAATTCTATTCAATTCTATATTATCTATTAGAATTTTGATCTAATTTATCATAGAAAGAATAAAATTCTTCTTTATTTAAAATCTTTTTTTTTTTGAAATAAGTTGTAAATAAAGAACAAATAAAGAAACAACTTTGCTGACAATTTGTTCTTTTTTGTCTGGTCTGAAGAGTCCTCCTAAGATTCTGATGTTAGATCAGTTTCGATATACGAACAGAAAAGAGAGGATAGGCTCATTCCGTTCAAAGATATGGGAATGCCCATCCATCAAAGAAAAGATAAAAGAAACAATTGAGCGTGAGAGCCAAATGAATCGAAAGATTCATGTTTGGTTCGGGAAGAGATATGATAGTTGTGAAATGAATGGAAAGATAATCTACTTTCATTAAATGATTTATTAGATAAGCGAAAACAGAGGATCTTGAGTACTATTCGAAATTCAGAAGAATTACGTAGAGGAGCCATTGAACAGCTCGAAAAAGCTCGGTTTAGATTACGGAAAGTGGAAATCGAAGCAGATGAGTATCGAACGAATGGATACTCCGAGATAGAACGAGAAAAAGTCAATTTGATTAATGCTACTTGCAATAGTTTGGAACGATTAGAAAATTACAAAAATGAAACTCTTTTTTTTGAAAAACAAAGAGCAATTAATCAGGTCCGACAACAAGTTTTGCAA